GAGAGAAAATTACCCGTTTGATCGAGTATGCTACCAATCAATTTTTACCTCTTATTCTAGTGTGTGCTTCTGGAGGAGCACGCATGCAAGAAGGAAGTTTGAGCTTGATGCAAATGGCTAAAATCTCTTCCGCTTTATTTGATTATCAATCAAATAAAAAGTTATTTTATGTATCAATCCTTACATCTCCTACTACTGGCGGAGTGACAGCAAGTTTTGGGATGTTGGGAGATATTATTATTGCCGAACCCAATGCCTACATTGCATTTGCGGGTAAAAGAGTAATTGAGCAAACATTGAATAAGACAGTACCTGAAGGTTCACAAGCGGCTGAATATTTATTCCATAAGGGCTTATTCGATCCAATCATACCACGTAATCTTTTAAAGGGCGTTCTGAGTGAGTTATTTAAGTTCCATGCTTTCTTTCCTTTGAATCAAACTTAAATCAAGTAGAAAGTAGACTTTTTTCTTTTTCATCGCTATTCCTGATTACTAACCAGGAAACCTCTATAAACAAGATAAAAGAGTGAATTTTTTCTTCCGCAAAATAAAGCAAGAAGGCAAATAAAAGGAAATCCGAATTATAATGATTATAAGATATCTTTATAACAGGTACAAATATTAAATCAAGGTATTTATTCTATGACAACTTTCAACAACGTACCCTCTATTTTTGTGCCTTTGGTAGGCCTAGTTGTTCCGGCAATTGCAATGGCTTCTTTATCTCTTCATGTTCAAAGAAACAAGATTTTTTAGATCCCTTTTTAGATCGAATGGGTCCTATCCTATCTATTTATTAGATTTTTTTCAAGGCTTAGACTTGGATCATAACACGGATATCTATTTATTAGAATATGGTATAACATGAGGTTTCCTCCGAGCATAAAGGATACATAAATGAAAGGGTTTTTATGCATGCGTAAACATGATATATATGTAAATGAATTACAGCTATTTGAAAATAGATTGGGAACAAGGGGGTTCCTGAAAGAAATCTAAAGTTAATGTATCTATCACTGAATCCATATATATGTAGATATCTATAGTATAGGGATCATAGGAAGAAGATGGTATGCTTTTAGATCTAATGAATTTCGATCTAAGCAATTCAATGAATTATTCCTAAGGGTTCACTTCCGAATAGTACTAGTTGATGGGAGTTACTTCGGAAATTAAAAAAGTAAAGTCAAAGTAATTTGGGTTATTCTCCCAATTCCAATAAAATACAACTGTATCTAGTATGAGTTGTCGGTCAGAACGTATATGGATAGAACTTATAGCAGGGTCTCGAAAAACAAGTAATTTATGCTGGGCCTTTGTCCTTTTTTTAGGTTCATTGGGGTTCTTATTGGTTGGAACTTCTAGTTATCTTGGCCGGAATTTGATATCTTTATTCCCTTCTCAGCAAATAATTTTTTTTCCACAAGGGATCGTGATGTCTTTCTATGGGATTGCAGGTCTCTTTATTAGCTCCTATTTGTGGTGCACAATTTCGTGGAATGTGGGTAGTGGTTACGATCTATTCGATAAAAAGGAAGGAATAGTGTGTATTTTTCGCTGGGGATTTCCTGGAAAAAATCGTCGTATCTTTCTCCGATTCTTTATGAAAGATATTAAATCCCTCAGAATAGAAGTGAAAGAGGGTATTTATGCTCGTCGTGTCCTTTATATGGAAATCAGAGGTCAGGGGGCTATTCCCTTGACTCGTACTGATGAGAATTTGACTCCACGAGAAATTGAGCAAAAAGCGGGTGAATTGGCCTATTTCTTGCGTGTACCCATTGAAGTCTTTTGAAATGAATAATGCTTTCGGGAAAAATAACAAAAGAATCCTCCATTTTTCTAGAATATAGCTTAACCGACGAAACTCTTTTGTCAGCAAAAATTTTATGCATATGTAAATCAATCCATTGAACTTAATTGACTAAAGTAACAAAAAAGTATCAAATCGAAAAAGGATCTTATAGATCAAAACATCTCGTAAAAATCAAATAAAAAAAGAAAGCATTTCTTTTTTTTTTTGTGAAATATTTGCTATTTTGATAGAAAGGGATCTCTTTCATCTCGAAATCCCAATAATATGCAGCTCGTTGGGGTATTCATCGAAAAGAGGTAATTGCTTCGAATTTGAGCAATTGAGCTATCTGGAAAGAATATTTTGTTTCGTCATTCGAATTTTAAGTGTACTTTAATTCAATTTCTGTATTCTTTCTAAATTCATAGGCTAAACACTGAATCAAAAATAAAAAAGCAGGGAAGAGGGGATGCCTTGATACCTTGGAATAAAACTTATGCTTGATAGAAATATTAGATCGTATGGAATCGACGACCGAGGTGGGTTGATTAAAAATTCACAGACGAAAAAAATGGCAAAAAAGAAAGCGTTCACTCCCCTTCTATATCTTGCATCTATAGTATTTTTGCCCTGGTGGGTCTCTCTCTCCTTTCAAAAAAGTCTAGAATCTTGGATTACTAATTGGTGGAATACTAGAGAATCCGAAACTTTTTTGTTTTTGAATGATATTCAAGAAAAAACTATTCTCGAAAAATTCATAGAATTAGACGAACTCTTCCTCTTGGAAGAAATGATAAAGGAATACCCGGAAACACATTTACAAAAGCTTCGTATCGGAATCCACAAAGAAATGATCAAATTGATCAAGATGTACGATGAGGATGGTATCCATATGATTTTCCAGTTCTCGACAAATATAATCTATTTCCTTATTTTAAGCGGTTATTCTATTCTAGGTAATCAAGAACTTCGTTTTCTTAATTCTTGGGTTCAAGAATTCCTATATAACTTAAGCGACACAATAAAAGCCTTTTCTATTCTTTTAGTAACTGATTTATGTATAGGATTTCATTCAACCCACGGTTGGGAACTCTTGATTGGTTCTATATACAAAGATTTTGGATTTACTCATAATGATCAAATTATATCTGGTCTTGTTTCCACTTTTCCAGTCATATTAGATACAATTTTTAAATATTGGATCTTCCGCTATTTAAATCGTCTATCTCCCTCACTTGTAGTGATTTATCATTCAATGAATGACTGAAAAATGATCCACTGCCCCAATTCTAACGTTTGTTACTTTGCACATAAGCAAAACGCTCAAAATCATACTTCTTTTTTCTTTTTCTACCCATACAGAGGGTTTTTTTGATCCTTCTGATATTCCAGTAACAATTTTTCAGTAAATAGCAGAATCAGGAATAGGGAACTATATTAGCGACCTACCTAATTTTATTGTAGAAATTTTTTGAATCAACTATTGGACCATGCAAACTAGAAATACCTTTTCTTGGATAAAGGAAGAGATTACTCGATCTTTTTCCATATCGCTCATTATATGTATAATGACTTGGGCATCCATTTCAAATGCATATCCCATTTTTGCACAGCAGGGTTATGAAAATCCACGAGAAGCAACTGGACGTATTGTATGCGCCAATTGCCATTTAGCTAACAAGCCCGTGGATATTGAGGTTCCCCAGGCCGTACTTCCCGATACTGTATTTGAAGCAGTTGTTCAAATTCCTTATGATAAGCAACTGAAACAAGTTCTTGCTAATGGAAAAAAAGGCGCCTTGAATGTTGGGGCTGTTCTTATTTTACCTGAGGGATTTGAATTAGCCCCCCCCGATCGTATTTCGCCTGAGATGAAGGAAAAGATGGGGAATCTGTCTTTTCAGAGCTATCGACCTACTAAAAAAAATATTCTTGTGATAGGGCCTGTTCCTGGTCAGAAATATAGTGAAATCACCTTTCCTATTCTTTCCCCCGACCCCACTACTAAGAAGGACGTTCACTTCCTAAAATATCCCATATATGTAGGCGGGAACAGGGGAAGGGGTCAGATTTATCCTGATGGGAGCAAGAGTAACAATACAGTTTATAATGCTACAGCAGCGGGTATAGTAAGCAAAATTATACGAAAAGAAAAAGGGGGGTACGAAATAACCATAACCGATGCATCGGATGGACGCCAAGTAGTTGATATTATACCTCCAGGACCAGAACTTCTTGTTTCAGAGGGTGAATCTATAAAATTGGATCAGCCATTAACGAGTAATCCTAACGTGGGTGGATTTGGTCAGGGGGATGCGGAAATAGTACTTCAAGACCCAGTACGTGTCCAAGGTCTTTTGTTGTTCTTCGCATCAGTTATTTTGGCACAAATCTTTTTGGTTCTTAAAAAGAAACAGTTTGAGAAGGTTCAATTGTCCGAAATGAATTTCTAGATCTACGTATTTATTAAACAAGCTCGTAAAAAGAAGAAAGTTTTTCTTGACAATTATAATTATATATGATTATGATCAAAAAAATGATTAAAAGACTTTTTTTCTTTTGGTTATATTTTTTTCTACCAGATTTCAAAAATGACCTGTACCCCCTTCCTGGTCATAGTATGGATATTGTAAAATAGTCTTTTTTACAATATCCATTTCATTTTATCCCCCCTTTTTTTAAATAAAAATTTGAATGTTGTGATTATGGCACTATTGATAAATGAAAATGTTCTAGAATGTATCAATAGTTTTCTATTCTAATAGAATGAAATTTGACTAGATACTAAGTATAAGATAAGTAAGTGGAAAAGGCAAAGGATACCTGAGTGGAACAAAGGAGTCTAGGAAGTATTATTCGTCTTCCTAGTCTTCGACCCAAGAAAGGGATTGAAAGGAAGGATTTCCCGCCTTTTTTCTTGGGTCGAAATAATAATGTCTATTAGTCAAAGATTCCTATTCTTGATTTAGACTTTTTTCGGGTGTATTGGAACCCCTTTTCCCTATTTATTACGTATAATTTAAATGGTGTCCAAAAAACAACAAGGAAGGGGAAATCGATTGATCGACTAGAACGTCTTCAACGAAGTCATAGAAAATAACATCAACTTTGATGGAATACTAAAATAGCTAAAGTAAGATTAATGTTCTATTAAGGTAGAAGAAAGGATTTGTATGATATTGGATCACCAGAAGCCATAAATA